TTTTTTCTCCTGAAGTTGTCGGAATTATTCGTAATAGAATATTGGCTACAATTGAAGAGGTCTTATCAATAAAATTTACATTTATCCGAGATCTAGGCATAATTAGCAATCCTTTCTATAATCTATAATTAGAATTCTTTTCATTACCCTTCGGGGAAAATGATCCCACAAACAAAGGAATTGTACAATACGAAATAACATAAAACAGACTAATTCTAAAAATGTGGACCTTCCGCTCAAATTGTCCCATTTTGTTTCGACAAGGAGAGATATGAAATATTTGAATCAGATTGGATTTCATTACAATTTCGTAGTATACCAATGAACGGAACTATTACTATTTCATCTAAGATTTCATCTAAGTTGAATAACCAAGGACTTTCTTTTACTACGGATTTTGATAACTCTAGAAGTTTTGATTTGGTTATGATCCAAAGAGGAAAAAGAATAATTATTCCATGATAAAATATAGTAGAGTAACCATCCGTTTTGTTTACATGACGTGTATACGTCATGCCATACAATGGAAATAAAAATCCATGGGACGATTCATGAATTTGTAATAGATCCATGGGGTAGCTGATGAGAGAAGTTGGTGTTGAGAAATAGGAAAAAATTATTCCTATGGAACCATTGATCGGTCATACCTGTACTGCAATAATATGAATGACTCGCTATTCACTCGGTTTCTGGTCAATAATAAGATTATGTAGGAGAGATGGCCGAGTGGTTCAAGGCGTAGCATTGGAACTGCTATGTAGGCTTTTGTTTACCGAGGGTTCGAATCCCTCTCTTTCCGTTTCTGTTAATTCACCAACGTGACCGACCACAATGTATCAAATCAAATAACAACTGATACCATTATTCCAGCAATAAGACTTTTATTTGATAGAAATTCTCTATTCCAGAAATTCTCTATTCCTAATTACATTACTGCGGTACGTAAAATACAAATATTGGAAAGAGCAAAAAAGAAAAAAAATCCTACTATTTGTAATACGTGAATGAGAAAAATGCGGATCAAGGCCCTTAGATCCATTTACTTCGTCGAAAAGAGGGCAAAATTCTCTGAATCTTTCTTTGTTATTTTCGTTAGGTTCAAGTCTGGCGGGAATAATATTCTACGACTAACAACTCATTTATTTTCAAACCGATCCATTTACTATCTATTATTTGATTTACTAATCCTTTATATTGGAATGAGTCAATAGTCAAATGTTTTGGCAATTCCTCAGGGGGGGGTGAAGCAATATAATTTTGAATCAGAGCTTTCGATCTTTGTTTATCCTTCGTAGTAATAATATCTCGGGGTTTGCAACGATAACTTGGTATATCCACTATACGACCATTAACTAAAATATGTCTATGGTTAACTAATTGCCTAGCTCTAGGAATGGTCGAAGCCATACCCAATCGAAAAAGGATGTTATCCAAACGCATCTCAAGTAGTTGTAGTAAAACCTGACCTGTTGACCCTTTGGCTTTTCCAGCGATATGTACATATCTAACTAATTGTCGCTCCGTCAGACCATAATGAAAACGCAATTTCTGTTTTTCTTCTAGACGAATACGATATTGCGATCTTTTCCCAGAACGCAATTGGGTTTTAAGATCACTTCCGGATTTAGGTCTTTTACTAGTTAGTCCTGGTAAAGTTCCCAGACGGCGTATTTTTTTGAAACGAGGTCCTCGATAACGAGACATAAAGACTCCTTTTTTTTTTTATTTTATTGAAATTTCATTTTACAGAATAAATCTTAAATTAAGACTGAACTAAAGGATAAACAAAGCAAAGCTAAATTTACTGAAGTATTACAAAGTAGAATGAAATGAATTCTATTAATATCCGGATTTTTTGTATATGTATATATAGGAAGTTGAGGCTCCGTTTTATGATTTGTTCTGTAGAGATCTAATTGCTCCAATCCATTTTTTATTCATAGTTACAAGTTACCACGACATAATAGATCGGTGATCCAACATTTTGAGAAAAGGAGAGATTATCAATCATGGAAAAATCGATAGAGAAAAAAAAAGCCGGCTATCGGAATCGAACCGATGACCATCGCATTACAAATGCGATGCTCTAACCTCTGAGCTAAGCGGGCTCACATAACAGAAATAGAAATAGTATAACAAATAGAAATAGTGTATAGGAATTCAGGAAACTGCTGGATCTTAGCTTAGGGCTATTAGCTATTAATTTAATATGAACTATAGTTCATAGTTCTATTGTTATATCTATATCATTATATCTATATTATTAGTTATATTAGTTATAACTAATATAACTAATAATATAGAACTAGATATGACTAAATAGAATTAATAGAATTCTATTTTTCTAATAGATATTTTTCTAATAGAAATATATGACTAATTAGTATGTGACTAATTAGTAGGATTTTCATTCTATCATATTAATTACATTAATTATTATTTATACATTCTATTTTTTTTTATGCATTTTATACATTTTATTTATATTTATATATTTATACATTATATTTCTATTTTTTAATATATATATATATATATATTAATGAATATGTATATATATATATATTAATAGATAATTTAAAATTATAAACTATGATTATAAAAAATCTAATTATTTCTTAATATAAAAAAAATTTATTTCTTAAAGTTAAAGTAAAGCAGTTATAGCAATAATTATAGCGTATAGCGAGCGGATCGGTCCTAAGAAAAGATAAGATAAGGATAAAGATACAATCCAAATTAGAATGAGACATTCTTCTGGTTTCATTCGGAAAAGGAAGAGATAGGACGAAAAAAAAAAAAAGAAGAATGAATATCGACCGTTCCAGTATTCCAAATCGCACTGTAAAAAAGAAAGGGAGAGAGAAACATATATATATATATGGGATATATCTATCCATATTGAATTGCGGATACATCAATGATAGAATCATTTCTGATTGAAACAAGGTTTATCCAATAGAAATAAACTGATAGAGGATCGCCAAAAAAATCAAATAGCATACACTTTTTCGATATGGGAATCATTATCTAATGAATTCAACGGTTCCAAAATAAATGAAAGAGATGGGTGGAATTCCAACTGGATCTTGGTCTCAAATCAAAAGGGGATATGGCGAAATTGGTAGACGCTACGGACTTGATTGGATTGAGCCTTGGTATGGAAACCTACTAAGTGGTAACTTCCAAATTCAGAGAAACCCTGGAATTAAAAATGGGCAATCCTGAGCCAAATCTTTATTTTGATAAAACAAGGGTTTCTATTTATAAAACTAGAATAAAAAAAGGATAGGTGCAGAGACTCAATGGAAGCTGTTCTAACGAATGGAGTTGACTACGTTGTGTTGGTAGCTGGAATTCCTCTATCGAAATTACAGAAAGGACGGCCCTATATATCTAATACGTACGTATACATACTAACATATCAAACGATTAATCACGACCCGAATCTATCGAATATATATATATGAAAGAAAAAATTCAGAGTTATTGTGAATCCATTCCAATCGAAGTTGAAGGAAGAATCGAATATTCAGTGATCAAATCATTCATTCCAGAGTTTGATAGATCTTTTGAAAAACTGATTAATCGGACGAGAATAAAGAGAGAGTCCCGTTCTACATGTCAATACCGACAACAATGAAATTTATAGTAAGAGGAAAATCCGTCGACTTTAGAAATCGTGAGGGTTCAAGTCCCTCTATCCCCAACAAAAAGTCCATTTTACTTCCTAACTATTTATCCTCTTTTTTTCATCAGTGGTTCAAACAAAATTCACTATCTTTCTTTCTCATTCACTCTACTCTTTCACAAATGGATCCGAAGAGAAATCTTTGGATCTTATCCCAATTTGGATAGATACAATACCTGTACAAATGAACATATATGGGCAATGAATCTCTATTATTGAATCATTCACAGTCCATATCATTATCCTTACATTTATTAGATAAAATTTTTTAATACTTTACTTTATTTAATACTTTACTTTATTTAGATTTAGTCCCTTTAATTGACATAGATACAAGTACTCTACTAGGATGATGCACGGGAAATGGTCGGGATAGCTCAGTTGGTAGAGCAGAGGACTGAAAATCCTCGTGTCACCAGTTCAAATCTGGTTCCTGACACATGAATAATATATCGGATAGATATTCATACAAATTAATCGAGACAGATCAGGATATATATTCGTTAATAGTCAAGAGCATGATACATACTTATTCATCTAGCGTATAGATATATACCTCCATTTTTAGAGATGGGTAAAAAATATATGTATGGTTATGGTAAAGAACTAAAGTGGGATTATGTTCCCTTTTTTTTGTTTCTTTTTTCTTTCTTGTTTGTTCATATTGTGCTTTCTCTCACTCAAAAAGAGTGTTAAGTCTTCATATATATATCAAAAAAAAAAAAAAAAAGTAAAAAAAAAAACTTAAAAAAAGTATAGAGGGGTTGAAGGATAGGAATAGACAGGATGCATTTCAGACACAGTACAAATAAAATTCAATCCCTTTTTATTTCGGAATTTCACTTTTTCTTTTATATTTATTCTATTTCTTCACTCTTGCTTACGTTACTTTCCGAGGTCTGTCTAAGTGATGTGCGCGGTACAAAGTTCATGGTGCAGAACTCTTTTGATTCATCTTTTTGTTTCTGCTCATACAAAATAGATATTATCTTTTCCAAATTCGGGAATAGCAATGAAGCCTTTTTTAGGCCTATCCATAATACGAATTAGAGTCCAGTTACTCTGTTTCATCTAGAACAGAACGTAAAAATATTCCTTGACTTGAATGAAATCTGGAGTTGTGTCGTATAAGTGAACATTAGTTTCCTTATCATTCAATGAGCATCTTGTATTTCATAGAAATTTGGGGTAATATAGTCCTTACGTAAGGGCCAGCCTATCCAACTTTCAGGCATCAAGATACGTTTAAGGCGTGGATGATTATCATAGGAGATTCCCAACATATCATAAGATTCGCGTTCTTGAAAAT